GATCCCTTTGAATTTCATATTCGAAGTTGCGATCGGATCTATTCATTAAAAAGAATCGATTCGATACACTTCTTATGTACCCATAGGTGTTATATTGGATTTGCATCAGATTTTGGATCAATCTATATTGATTGACTGCCTCCATTGTGTTGTTGCTAGCAAATACCGCCGTTTTTATTTTTGGATCTTCCAAATCATTATCATTCCCGCAGTAGATACGGACCGAGTTTTTTCTGATCCTTCGATAAAAAGATTCATTCTCTTCATAAAAAAGAGGAGGTAGAATCAAAAAAGAAATCTTTTTTGATTCATCTCTGGAGTTGAATACCTTATTCAAGAATTTTTTTTGATCTAACCCGTAGGAATCAATAGAAAAGGCAAATCCCCTATGATACACCAGATCCGGCCCGGTTATTGATAGAGTGAATAGATCTGCCATTTCTTGAAATTTCTCTTCTGATTCAAAATCGTGGTGTAACGTGTATCCCCCCTTGTTCTGGCCATGGAATAGATGAAATAAATAAAAAAATGGATTTTTGTTCAAGAATGAAATCTTATTGGAACTGTCCATATCCGGTGCATCCTTCGGAACCATATCAGATCCCGGATCTGATGAAATAGGATGAATTGAGACGGTATTTTGTAAATACGTAATTATCTTGAATATATCAACCATTTCTTTATTTTCCGATCGCCTGGAAAGAACAAAAGAAACATCCTTTTTTTTATTCAAAAATTTCTGATCTCTAGTGGACCTCTCAGTATCAGTAGGATTCGAACCCAGATGAAGTTCTGACCATCTGTCAGAGAAAAAAGAACGAATTGATCTTGTAGGATTCCCAAGAAATTCTTCGATTTCTTCCGGAAGCAGATGATTATTCATCTGCTTCTCACGTTCCGCGAATAGCCGGGACATTGAGGAAGATCCAAAAAGGCATTTCGGGAATCGATCTGATTCTATCTCTGTTCCTTCCGTTTGAAGAAAGGAAGGATCCCAAAGAATCGATCTTTCTTTTTGAATATTTGACAATGCATTCCGTACCTTGCTAAAAAACCGATCCTTGTTTACCAACCACACATTGTCTAACCAAATCAAATTCTCTCTCGATACGTTCCTCAAAAAATCCGATTCGTGCTGATTCTTTCCCCAACTAACGAAGAGATCTTGGTGGAATTGCCACATATGAAATTGAGCACAATTTTGCAAAGAAATACCCCACTTGTTTCTCGAGAAGAGATGGGAAACATGCTCAATATAATTTGATTGAATAGTTGCCTCAGCTCCTTGTTGTTTGAAGAACCCCCCCCCTTCAATTGGTCTTTTTTCACGAAAAGCGGACATGAGATAACAAATCAAGTCTTTCCCTAAGACTTCGAATAGCTGTCCCGAATTCAAGTTGAGTATGTTTCGCTTCTTCCTCGGAGAAAGACGATCAAACAATTCCCAATCATGGTCCTTGCGGATCAGATCATCCGTATAGGATAAAAAAAGAAACTCCAGATATTTGCTATCTCTCTCTTTGAATGAGATCTCAATTCCAGCTACGGTTTTATTAGATACCTTACAACTAGAATCCCTCTTTTTTCCGATCCGGTTCCTCCACCACCGCGAACCCCGGTTAGATTCAGGCATGATACACTTTTTATTTATTGGGAGAACCCAAGTACTCTCTTGCGGATCCACGAAACAACTCTCAGAACTATTTTTCCCTTTTGGAAGATACAGGGGCGAAACAATCAACCTATTGATATTGCAAGACCAAAAAGATTCTTCCAATGTCTCATTTCTGGGTCCAATGGAATTCATAGGTATAGGAAAAAGCCCCATCAAATAGAGATTTTTTCTTTCGACAATCTTTCGATTGTTAATACGAGATATAAGGACCGCTACTACAAGCAGTACTATACCTTTGATCGTGAAATATCGATTGCTTCTTGAACCCTGTGAATCACGTGAAAGTAAGATATTCCAAATTCGGGGGTCAAAGAGTTTCATAAAACGTTCTTGGTGGAAAAGAATGTGAGTGAAAGATCCCACTGAATTGAATTTGGTCCATGAATCTAAGAGATATTGAGAATTCTTGATCTCTCTCAATATCTCTCTCAATTCGAAGATCCAGGATTTAAATTGATGTCCTCTCATTGATTCCTCCTAAAGATTTCATTTCAATTGGAATTTGGTTATTCACGATGTACGATGATCCCTGTTAAGCATCCATGGCTGAATGGTTAAAGCGCCCAACTCATAATTGGCAAATTCGTAGGTTCAATTCCTGCTGGATGCACGCCAATGGGAACGTTCAATAAGTCTATTAGAATTGGCTCTGTATCAATGGAATCTCATCATCCATACATACCGAATTGGTATGGTATATTCATACCATAACATATGAACAGTAAGAACTAGAATTCTTATCGATACTGGAACTCATAGGGAAGAAAATGGATTTATGGATGGAATCAAATATGCAGTATTTACAGAAAAAAGTATTCGGTTATT